CGGGAAGATATCATATAATATACATTTCGTATGAGCAGAAACAATAGGATGACTCAAAAGAATTCTGCACCATGAACTTTGTATCGCGCACATCACTTAGTGGGGACCCCAGAAAGTAACTTGAGCAAGAGTGACAAAAAAATATGAAATTTGAAAGAAAAGACAGAAGAGACAAAATGAATAAATGCAAAATGAGAAGAATCGGAGTTTATTTGTACTGTGTCTGAAATACATCCTTTCTATTCCTATCCTTCCACTCTTTGATTGTGAATCCTTTTAGCTCATTTTTTTTGAGCTATTCTATTTGAGATATATACGAAAATATAACATACTTTTGGAATAAGAAAAATATGAACAGAGAGGAAAAAAATAAAAAAGAAAGTAAAGAATATCTATCCCGATCCGTCTCAATGAATTAATTTCATTTGTATGAGGTATGAATATCTATCCGATACATTATTCACGTGTCAGGAACCAGATTTGAACTGGTGACACGAGGATTTTCAGTCCTCTGCTCTACCAACTGAGCTATCCCGACCATTTCCCGTGCATCATCCTAGCAGAGTACTTATATCTATGTCAATGAAAAGAACTAAAAAAGAAAATATGAACAAATTGGACCTAGCCCCTGAATTTCTTAGATCTTTAAAAAGAAGACTTTCTTTGTAAATGTAAGGAAAAATATATGGACTATGAATGATTCAATAACGGAGATTCCTTGAACATATATGTTCATATCGTACTATACAAAACAAATGAGATTGGATTGGAAGGATTTCTATTCGAATCCATTTGTGAAAGAACAGAGTGAATGAAATGAGAAAGATATTGAATTTTGTTTGAACTGAGCCACTGATGAAAAAAAAAAAAGAAAGAGGATGAGGATAAAGAAAGAGCGAGGAAGTAAAATGGGCTTTTTATTGGGGATAGAGGGACTTGAACCCTCACGATTTTAAAATTCGACGGATTTTCCTCTTACTATAAATTTCATTGTTGTCGGTATTGACATGTAAAATGGGACTCTCTCTTTATTCTCGTCCGATTAATCTTTAAAAGATCTATCAAACTCTGGAATGAATCATTTGATCACTGAATATTTGAATTCGATTCTTTTTTCAACTTCAATTGGAATTGATTCACAATAACTCTTCCATTTTTAATAGATTTTTTGATCTCTATCATTCTAATTAATAGAGAATAGAAATAGAAGATTTCTATTTTCCTATATAGAGATACAGAATAGGATTCAATATAAGATTTGGGTTGTGATTAATCATTTGCTATGTCAGTATGTATACGTACGTATTAGGTATATAAGGTTATCCTTTCTGTCATTTCGATAGAAAGGATTTTAGCTACTAACGTAACGTAGTAAATTTCATTCGTTAGAACAGCTTCCATTGAGTCTCTGCACCTATCCCTTTTTATTCTCATTTTCCATCTCTCAAAACAAAGATTTGGCTCAGGATTGCCCATTTTTAGTTCCAGGGTTTCTCTGAATTTGGAAGTTACCACTTAGCAGGTTTCCATACCAAGGCTCAATACAATCAAGTCCGTAGCGTCTACCAATTTCGCCATATCCCCCTTTCCTTTGAGACAAGGATCCAGTTGTAATTCCATCCACCTCTTTCATTGATCTTGGCACTATTGAATTCATTAGGTAATGATTCCTATATCGAAAAAGTGTATGCTGCTATTTTCTTTTTTTGCCCACCCTCTATTCTATATTCTATCATTTCATCTCTATTGGATGAACCGTATTTGTTTCATTCTATCATTGATGTATCCGCAATTCAATATGGATAGATATATCCCACATATATATATGCCTTTCCTCCTCCTTCATTTTTACAGTGCAGTTTGGAATAGTGGAACGGTCGATATTCATTCTTTTTTTTTTTCATTTCGAATTATAATTTCATTGATATATTGATATTTTATTTCATATTCATATATATGAATATGGAATTGAATTTCTATTTCTATTTAGATATCTAATTTATTTAGATCTAAATAGTTTTCTTTTCTATTTTCTAAATAGAATCAATAAATGAAATAAAAAAAGAAGAATAATCACTAGGTAATAGCTAAGATTCGATAGTTTCCTGTATTCCTATACACTATTGCTCTTATATCCGCCCGCTTAGCTCAGAGGTTAGAGCATCGCATTTGTAATGCGATGGTCATCGGTTCGATTCCGATAGCCGGCTCTTTTTCTTTATCAATTTTTTTATTTCCATGATTGAAAATATCTACTCTCGCTTTCTCTAAATGTCGGGTCACCGATCTATTATGTCATGGTAACTTGCAGCTATAGCTATGAAGAAAAAAGTTTACTAGAACAATTAGATCTCTACAGAAGAAATTGGAAAACGTAACCTTCGCTTGAATTTCCTATATATACAAAAAATACGAATATTGATAAAATTTCTTTTATTCTGTTTTGTAGGACTTTAGTAAATTTAGTTTTGCTTTGCTAATCCTTTAGTTCAGTCTGAAT